GTTATTGTAGCTTAAAAAAATTAAAGCACAGTATTGAAAATACTGAAATGGGCCGACAACGCCCCAAAAACATGAGAGTTTTGGTCCTGGACTTTCCGTTATTTATGATTAAGATTACACATGCAAGTATCCACACTCCAGTGAGTCCGCCCAATCACTATAGGAGCAGGCATCAGGCACAACCTATCTTATCAGCCCATAACGCCAAGATACCCACACCCACACGGGTATACAGCAGTGACCAATATTAGGCCATGAGCTAACGCTCGACCTAGCTATACTCTAAGGAGTCGGCAAACTTCGTGCCAGCCGCCGCGGTTATACGAAGTGACCCCAAATAACGAACAGCGGCAAAAGCGTGAGCACATATTCAACATACTAAGCATCAACTGGAACTAATACGTAAAACCAAAGCCTAATTTGAACACCAACACAGAGCTTAAACACTAGAAACTTTAAACTCACGAAAACTGAGACACAAACTAGGATTAGATACCCTACTATGCTCAATCATAAACATAGATTTTTTACTTTATCCGCCAGAGAACAACGAGCAAAGCTTAAAACCCAAAGGACTTGGCGGCACTTCATACCACCCTAGAGGGGCCTGTCACATAATCGATAACCCACGATATACCTTACCACTTTTGGCCACTACAGCCTATATACCGCCGTCGCCAGCCCATCTTGATAAAGGAACAAAATGGACCAAAAAGTAATTACACTCATACGACAGGTCAAGGTGTAGCTTATAAAATGGTAAATGATGGACCACATTGCTTAATAAAGCCACACCAAAACTGCACTGAAACACACAATTTAAGGTGAATTTAACAGTAAGACAAACAAGAAAATCTGTCTAAAGTATGCTCTGAAGCGTGCACACACCGCCCGTCACCCTACTTTATTCATACCCACAAAAAATATTACAAAAACCAAAACAAGAGTAGGAAAGTCGTAACAAGGTAAGCGCACCGGAAGGTGTGCTTGGAAGACAAAAAGTAGCTTAATCCAAAGCATTCGCCCTACAATTGAAAAATGTTGACGAGCCAACCTTTTTGAGCTCGTGATTAAGCCCAAATACCTCCCCAAATTCTATCTAACCACCACCCAAAACATTTGACCTGGACAGTAGATGCGATCGAAATCCGCCAATCGACGCTATACAAACAGTACTATGAAGGAAAAATGAAAAAGAGTGAAACCGTTAGCATAACTAAGCAGGGACTAAAACTCGTACCTTTTGCATCATGATTTAGCAAGAAAACTAGACAAAGCGACCTACAGCCTTCCACCCCGAACACAAGTGATCTACTTCATGGCAGTTGAACCGAACTAACTCATCTCTGTGGCAATAGAGTGAGAAGACCAAGAAGTAGTCGGCCAAAAACCAAACGAACTTGTCGATAGCTGGTTATCCGACAAATGAATTTAAGTTCAAACCAGGCAACACACCCTATCACATGAAAAACCATTTTACCTGGAAATAGCCAATGGGGGCACAGCCCCATTGGCGCTGGATACAGCCAAAAATAGCGAGAAAACAGCACCCCCCCCACCCAAAAAACCTGTGGGCCTTCAAACAGCCACCAGTAAATATCGCGTCACAGTGATACACCAAAAATACCACAAAAAATTCAATTCTCCTACTAAACCAACCGGATAATTCTACAAAAATGTAGAAGAACTAATGCTAAAATAAGTAATTAGAACCGTTTCTTTAGACAGAACTTTAAGTAGCACTACACCCAACAGACCCAAAAAAGAAATATGATACCCACTCAACAACACATTAAACACACTGTTAACCCAACAAAGGACTGTCTATCAATAGGCTTAAAACCTTAAAAGGAACTCGGCAAACCAATTCTCCAACTGTTTACCAAAAACATAGCTTCTAGCTAAACTAGTATTAGAAGTAACGCCTGCCCTGTGGAACCCTAAACGGCCGCGGCACAAAACCGTGCAAAGGTAGCACAATCACTTGTCCCCTAAATGAGGACCCGTATGAAAGGCAACATGAGAGAAAACCTGTCTCCTAAGGTCCGCCAATGAAATTGATCCATCAGTACAAAAGCTGATATAACAAAGCAAGACAAAAAGACCCTATGGAACTTTAACAAATTGATTATACACAATAAACATAAGCAATAGTTTCAGTTGGGATAACTTTAGAAAAAATAAACCTCTAAACACCATCTAGACCAACTAGTCTTGACCCACTAACGCACGACCCAGTAATACTGATTAACGAAACAAGCTACCCTAGGGATAACAGCGCTACCTTCTCAAAGAGTCCATATCAACAAGAAGATCTACGACCTCGATGTTGGATCAGGGTACCCAGACGGTGCAGCAGCTGTCAACGGTTCGTTTGTTCAACGACTAACACCCTACGTGATCTGAGTTCAGACCGGAGCAATCCAGGTCGGCCTTTATCTGCTCTAAGCCTTTGCTAGTACGAAAGGACCGCCAAGACAAGACTAATGCTATTAGCACATCTTTCAAAAATACTGCATAAAACTAAACTACAAAAATACACCCAACCCAAAAAAAGGGCCAAAAACCAGAATCATCTGGTGCCACATTAGGGTGGCATAGACTGGTTATTGCTGGGGGCCTAAAACTCCCTGTCAGAAGTTCAACTCTTCTCCCTAACACATAAAAATACACCCACTAACTATTAACATTACAAACCTTCTAACTACCTTTATCCCAATCCTAATCGCCGTAGCCTTCCTAACCCTACTAGAACGAAAAACCCTTAGCTACATACAACTTCGAAAAGGGCCAAACATTGTTGGCCCACAGGGAATCCTTCAACCTATTACAGACGGCGTAAAACTCCTAATTAAAGAGCCAGTACGACCAAAACAATCCTCCCCAATCATATTTACTGCAGCCCCAACTTTAGCCCTCACCTTATCAATATTCATATGAACCCCAATACCCCTACCCAATCCAATCCTAACCCTTAACCTTGGCCTTCTATTGTTAATAACCATCTCAAGTATAATAGTTTATACTACCCTACTATCAGGATGAGCATCAAATTCAAAATACGCACTTATGGGGGCACTACGAGCAGTTGCTCAAATAATCTCATATGAAATTACTTTAGGACTAATCCTTATATGCTTAACCATCCAAACAGGAAACTACAACCTAGATTTATTTGCTGCCACACAAGAAAAATCTTGATTAGCTCTTACAACTTGACCAATAATAATGATATGATATGTATCAACACTAGCAGAGACAAATCGAGCCCCATTTGACCTCACAGAAGGAGAATCAGAACTAGTATCTGGCTTTAACGTAGAATACACCGGAGGCATATTTGCACTATTATTTTTATCAGAGTACACCAACATTCTCCTAATAAACACCCTTACATGCATTCTGTTCTTCAACTCAGGAAACATTCAATCAAACATATTCACACCAATCTTGATAATAAAGACACTATTATTAACTATGGGGTTCATTTGAACCCGAGCAGCATACCCACGATTCCGATATGATCAATTGATACAACTTCTATGAAAACAATTTTTACCCATCACTCTAGCCATATGCCTACTATTTATAATAATTCCACTAACACTAGCAGCCCTACCATAGGAGAGAAGGAATCGAACCAACATCAAAAAACTCAAAATTTTACATATTTCAATTATACTATCCCCTATAATAAAAGGAAGCGTGCCCGAGAATAGGGGCTACTTTGATAGAGTAAATACAGAGCAATAAACCTCTCTCTTCCACTAGGATCTGCTAACACATAAGCAATTGGGCCCATACCCCAAAAATGATAATGTATATCTCCTAGTATTGAACCTATCCACCCAAGTAATAGTCCTATCTGGCCTAATAACCGGAACTATTATTACCGCTTCCAGCAACCACTGACTAGTAGCCTGATCCGGACTTGAATTAAACATACTATCCATACTAGTTATCATAGTAAAACCTAAACACCCCCGAACTGCCGAAGCCACAATCAAATACTTCCTCACACAAGCAATCGCTTCCACTCTAATACTATTTTCGGGCACAATAAATGCCATCCAAACCGGACAATGAAATATTACACAAATAACAGACAAGTATGCCTGTACAATACTCCTTTTAGCTATGACAATAAAAGTTGGAGCTGCCCCAATTTACTTCTGACTACCAGAGGTTATACAAGGAACCACAACAACCACCGCCCTAATCATTGCCTCATGACAAAAAATTGCCCCAATTACCATTTTATTTATAGTCCACAACCACCTCCCACCAAAAATCACCATCCTAATTGCAATAATATCATCAATTATTGGAGGGTGAGGAAGCATCAACCAAACCCAAATACGTAAACTAATAGCATATTCGTCAATCTCAAACCTAGGATGAACAATAGTAATCTTTACAATCTCCCCACATCTCGCAATTCTCAATATTACCATCTACATCACCATAATTATCCCCATATTTATAATTATAAAAAAAATATCCATAAAAACACTACAAGACTCAACAACAATATGAACCTCATCAACTACAGCCAACATTATACTAACATTAATATTGTTATCCGTTGGAGGGTTACCCCCCCTAACAGGCTTCACCCCAAAACTACTAATTTTAAACGAACTAGTCATACAAAATTTAATACTAGTTGCAACAATAATAGCCATATTTTCACTAATCAACCTGTTCTTTTATATCCGAACAACCTACATCACTGCAATAACTACACCCCCAATCATAACATCAAACACAACAAAATGACGTCTTATTTTAACCAAACAAAAATTGACATCAACTCTAATCCCACTATCACTAATTTCCCTCCCACTTACACCAACCCTAATACACATAGTCTAGAAACTTAGGATATGTTTAAACCAGAGGCCTTCAAAGCCCCAAAAAAGAGTATTAACCTCTTAGTTTCTGACTAAGAAAGTCTGTTGATACAACAACACCTTATGAATGCAACTCAAATGCTCTAATTAAGCTAAGACTTCATCTTTCTTTACTTACAGGACTAGTAGGCCTTGATCCTACAAAAACTAGTTAACAGCTAGCTGCCCAAACCAGCGGGCATTAATCCAGTCTCCTTTTAGAAAAAAAGGAGACAAATCCAGGGTCTAATTAACCATATCCGGATTTGCACTCCGGACTTTAACTGAATTTCGCTGGGGAGGGGGGAGTCTACCCCATAAATAGATTTACAGTCTACCGCCTTTATCGGCCACCTAACCATGTGACTACTTCGTTGACTTCTTTCAACTAACCATAAAGACATCGGCACTATGTATTTTTTATTCGGACTAGCCGCAGGACTTGTGGGAGCCACCTCAAGCCTACTAATACGAACAAAACTCGGCCAACCCGGATTCTCCCTAGGGGATGACCATGCCTATAACGTCTTAATTACCCTACACGGATTAACCATAATTTTCTTCATAGTAATACCAATCATAATCGGGGGGTTCGGAAATTGACTTGTACCCCTAATGCTTGGAGCACCTGACATAGCCTTTCCACGTATAAACAACATAAGCTTCTGGCTTCTTCCACCATCATTCATGCTTTTATTAGCATCATCTAAAGCCGGAACCGGAGTCGGAACAGGATGAACTATTTACCCACCACTATCTGGTAATATAGCGCACTCAGGTCCATCCATAGATCTAGCAATTTTCTCACTACACCTAGCAGGAATCTCTTCTATTCTTGCCTCAATTAACTTTATTACAACCAGCATTAACATAAAACCGCACCACATAGTCCTCTACAACTTACCTCTATTCGTATGATCAGTCATACTAACTGCAATTCTATTAATCTTGGCTCTGCCAGTATTGGCTGCAGCCATCACAATACTCCTAACAGATCGAAATCTAAACACAGCATTCTTCGATCCTGTAGGAGGCGGAGATCCCGTACTATTCCAACACCTATTTTGATTCTTTGGGCACCCAGAAGTATACATCCTTATCTTGCCAGGATTTGGAATTATCTCACACATTATCACACACTACTCATGTAAAAAAGAACCATTTGGATACATAAGCATGGTATGAGCCATACTAGCAATTACCATTCTAGGATTCATGGTCTGAGCCCACCACATATTTACTGTAGGACTTGATATTGACACCCGAGCCTATTTCTCTGCAGCAACAATAACTATCGCTGTGCCAACCGGAATTAAAGTATTTAGCTGAACAGCAACAATCTTTGGAGGAAAAATTAATTGAGAGCCCCCAATACTTTGGGCCCTTGGATTCATGTATTTATTTACCATTGGAGGCCTGACAGGAATCACACTATCTAACTCCACCCTAGATGTTTTACTTCACGATACCTACTATGTTGTAGCCCACTTCCACTACGTATTATCAATAGGTGCTGTATTCGCAATCATAGCAGGTACAGTCTATTGATTTCCACTAATTTCAGGATACGCACTTAACAAAAAATTAGCATATTCGCAATTTACCATCATATTTATTGGAGTTAATATCACCTTTTTCCCACAGCACATACTAGGATTGGCGGGAATACCACGACGATATTCAGACTTCCCAGACGCCTACGCAATCTGAAACAATATTTCATCAACCGGAGCACTAATTTCGATACTAGGCGCACTAATAATAGTCACAATCCTATGAGAAGCAATAGTAAAAAAACGAAAAATCTCACGAACACTATCTAATACAACTATAATAGAATGAACACAAAAATGCCCACCACTACGACATACCTTTGAAAACCCACCAGCAATTTTATTACAAGGAAGGAGGGAATTGAACCCCCACCTTATGGTTTCAAGCCACACGCAGAACCATCTCCTGCCACCTCCTTAAAGCCTTAGTAAAATATTACGTAGCCCTGTCAGCACTAAATTATGGGTACCAACCTCTAAACCCATAGGCTTTATATGGTTGAACCAATCCAATTATCATTACATGACGCTGCCTCGCCAATAATAGAAGAACTTCTATTCTTTCACGACTACTCCATACTAATAATACTACTAATTGGAACCACCGTAATTATTGCACTATTAATCGCCTCAACCACAAAAACATACCATACCGCATTAACAGACGCAAATCACCTAGAATTTTTATGAACCCTACTACCAGTCATAATTTTACTATTTTTAGCAACACCATCAATACGAACCCTTTTTTTGTTAGAAAACCAAGAAAGCCCTAACACCACAATTAAAGCAATCGGACACCAATGATACTGAAGCTACGAATACTCAGACTACGAAAATATCTCATTTGACTCCTATATAATTCAAGATCAAGACCTAGAAAAAGGCTCCCCACGACTCCTCGAAACTGACAATCGAATAGTCTTCCCGATACAAACCCCAATTCGACTACTAATCTCAGCAGAAGATGTTCTTCATTCATGAACACTCCCAGCCTTAGGGGTTAAAATTGACGCTGTACCAGGACGATTAAACCAACTAATCATTTCTACTATACGACCAGGAATCTTTTACGGCCAATGTTCAGAAATCTGTGGAGCTAACCACAGCTTTATGCCAATCTCAACAGAGTCAGTACCAACAAAATATTTTGAAAAATGATTAGACAAAATAATAGCCTACATTAAGAAGCTTGCATTAGCAACAGCCCTTTAATCTGTAGAAGGGGACTTTCCCCCTTAATGATTGCCACAACTAAACCCAACCCCATGACTCCCAATAATACTAATAACATGATTAATCATTAACACCATAATAGCTTTTATTAAAAACATAAACCTAACTAAAATCCCACTAACAACAAAAATAAATAACATTAAAATGAAAACCCCTTGAACCTGACCATGATAACAGAACTATTTGATCAATTTATAATCCCAGAACTATGTGGCATCAAACTACTCCCGATTGCCATATTAATACCAACACTGCTAGCCTACCCCCCACACCAAATCCGAACAAACCGACTAACATCATTAATTATACTTTTAATTAAAAAAACTACAAAACATCTTTTTGCAACAATAAGCACATCCGCTTATACATGAGCCCTCATCTTAATTACTATAATTATATTCATCTCTTCAACAAATATTTTAGGACTCCTACCCTACACATTTACACCAACAACCCAACTATCTATAAACATAGCAATAGCAATACCCCTATGACTGGCCACAATCACAATAGGACTTCGAAATCAACCAACAAAATCACTAAGTCATTTCTTACCAGAAGGAACACCAACCCCCCTCATCCCAGCCCTTATCATCATCGAAACAATTAGCCTATTTATTCGTCCCTTGGCCCTAGGCGTACGACTAACAGCAAACCTAACTGCCGGACACCTCTTAATTCAACTAATCTCAATGGCAGCCATAAAAACCAACCTAACTTTATTCCCAACTATACTAGGAACCCTAACTTTACTGACAATACTTGAAGTAGCTGTAGCCCTAATCCAAGCCTACGTATTTACACTACTACTAAGCTTGTATCTACAAGAAAACACCAATGAATAATCAAATACACCCATTTCATATAGTAAACGAAAGTCCTTGACCAATTCTAGGATCAATAGCCATATTTACCATAGCATGTGGCCTAGCAACCTGAATGCACCATAAAACTTTAACACTTCTAAACCTAGGCCTTGCTGCAACATTATTAACATCCTACCAGTGATGACGAGATGTTGTACGAGAAAGCACATTTCAAGGACACCATACAACAAAAGTTCAAATGGGTCTACGATATGGAATAATTCTATTTATTACATCAGAAGTGCTCTTCTTCTTTGGATTTTTCTGAACATTCTATTTTGCCAGTACTAACCCAGACCACGCACTTGGACTGCAATGACCACCAAAAGGCATCAAACCCCTTAATCCAATTAATGTCCCCCTACTCAATACCATAATCTTATTAGCCTCAGGAATAACCGTTACATGATCACACCACTCAATCATAGCAGGACTCAAAAAAAACACCTCTTGATCCTTGTTAATAACCGTAATCCTGGGCCTCTATTTTACACTACTACAAGCATCAGAATACTACGATACAATATTCTCAATCTCAGATGGAACTTACGGAGCAACATTCTTCGTAGCCACAGGATTTCACGGACTTCATGTTATAATTGGAACTACCTTTCTAATTATTTGCCTAATACGACAAATAAACCACCACTTCACAACAAAACACTACTTCGGATTTGAAGCGGCTGCATGATATTGACACTTTGTTGATGTAGTTTGAATTTTTTTATACGCATCAATTTATTGATGAGGCTCATATTCTTCTAGTATAATCTATTACAATTGACTTCCACTCAATTAATCTTGACTTCAAGGAAGAATAATAAACTTAATAACCACCCTAATTATTTCACTAATAATCCCAATACTATTAATTTTTATTAGCCACTGAATTCCACAAGTACTCCCAGACACAGAAAAACTATCACCATACGAGTGTGGATTCAATCCTCTAGGCAATGCACGCCTCCCATTCTCACTACAGTTCTTCCTCATCGCAATTTTTTTCCTAATCTTCGATCTAGAAATTGCCCTACTGTTACCACTACCCTGAGCAATCAACTCCACAACCCCTAAAATAACTACTATCTGAACACTTACAATTATCATACTACTTACACTAGGATTAGTATACGAATGGACCCAAGGAGCTCTGGAATGAACAAAAACCTAAGGAATGAGTTTTTAAAAATAGCTGTTTTCGAACCAGTCGTCTTAGGTCTCAACCCTAAATTCCTAAATGAACCAACTCCTATACACAACATTCTCACTAACAATACTAGGCACACTAATCAACCGAACACACTTTTTAACAACTCTGCTATGCATAGAAGGGATAATAGTTACACTATTTGTTATGATAACAATTACCCTATCCAACACGGAAATAACTTCAACTACAAGCATATCAATTATGTTAATCACCTTAAGTGCTTGCGAAGCAAGCACAGGACTAGCACTTCTAGTTACTACCACCAACACACACACCAACGACTATATAAAAAACTTTAAACTACTAAAATGCTAAAAATCCTAATCCCAACCATAATATTAATTCCATCAGCTGCCCTAATAAAAAAAAACACACTTCACCCATTAATGTTAACCTATTCAACCATTCTGGCAACCTTAAGCTTACAATGACTAAAACCCCCTATAACCCTAATTAAACACTCCAACCCATATCTTTCAGTTGACCAAATCTCAGCCCCCCTACTAACACTATCCTACTGACTATTACCTATCGCAATTCTATCCAGCCAGAACCACCTGAAATATTCAACACAAACACAAACACGAATATTCTTCATATGCCTAACTACACTTCAAATACTACTAACCCTATCTCTCTCTTCAACAAATATTATTCTATTTTTTATTATATTTGAAGCTACCCTGATCCCAACAATAATTATTATTACACGCTGAGGAAGCCAAAAAGAGCGACTAACAGCAGGAATATACTTTATATTTTACACCCTAATCAGCTCAATACCACTACTAATTGCACTTTTAATAATAAACTATCAAATAGATAATCTCAACACCATACTAACACCAATAACCACCTACAAACCCAACACAATCATATGATTAGCATGCACAATAGCATTCATAGTAAAAATACCACTTTATGGTCTTCACCTCTGATTGCCAAAAGCTCATGTAGAAGCCCCTATCGCAGGCTCCATAATTTTAGCAGCAATCCTGTTAAAACTAGGAGGCTACGGAATAATGCGAATTTCACCCATGCTATGCCTAACTAAAACACTGTACTACCCATTCATCATTATGGCCCTATGAGGAATAATCATAACTAGCCTAATCTGCCTGCGACAGCCAGATCTAAAATCACTTATTGCATACTCATCTGTTAGCCACATAGGTCTAGTAATCACAGCCACAATAATCCAAACACCATCTAGCCTCAGCGGAGCCATAATTCTGATAGTAGCCCACGGCATCACCTCGTCCATACTATTTTGCCTTGCCAATATGATATATGAACGAACTCACACACGAACATTAGCAATAATACAAGGAATTCAAACTACCCTCCCCTTAGTAACAGCCTTCTGACTAATCGCTAACCTAACAAACATAGCCATCCCACCAACAATTAACCTAATAGGAGAAATTACAATTACCACAACAATATTCAACTGATCTCCACCAACCCTGATTTTAACCGGATCAGCAGCAACCATCACAGCCATTTACTCAATGTACATATTCTCAGCAATTCAACAAGGAAAAACACAAAAAGACATAATAATCTCCCCCCCACAAACCCGAGAATACCTAGTACTAACCCTACATACAATACCAATAATCCTACTAATAGTTAACCCACAAATCATCACACTATCCTAATGCGCCACGTTAGTTTAATAAAACATTAGCCTGTGGTGCTAAAAATGGACTCACAAAGACCACGCAGCCGAAAGGTTTACAAGAACTGCTAACTCCTACTACTAGTGCTAACCCACTAGACCTTTCAACTTTTAAGGGAAAGCAGCTATCCGGTGACCTTAGGAGTCAAGACCCTTGGTGCAACTCCAAGTAAAAGTAGTGAACTCAACACTTGACCTTGACACAACAATAATTTCAACACTAACCATTCTATCTACACTAGTACTATTTACCTCCCTCCTACAAAAAAACACTAAATTTAACCTTTCCCCAGAAACAACTGTCATAACATCCTTCATAATATCAATTATCCCAACAATACTTTCACTAAAACACACACCCCACAGCACATCAATTAATCTGACCATAATACAAACTTCAACCCTCAACATTTACTCAACAATCTCTACCAACTTAAATTCTAACATATTTTTATCCGTTGCCCTATTTGTAACATGAGCAATCATACAATTTTCCTCCTGATATATAAAAGACACCCCAAAAATTAAACTTTTTAAAAAATACTTAATAGCATTTCTAATTTCCATAATCATCTTAATACTTGCAGGCAGCATGATCCAACTATTTATCGGCTGAGAAGGAGTAGGCATCATATCCTTTTTACTGATTAATTGATGATACGCCCGCACATACGCCAACTCATCAGCCATACAAGCAATAACATATAACCGAATCGGAGATATCGGAATTATTCTAATTTTAACATGACTTGCTACTAACCAAACATCATGAGATATACAATCTATAGACCCCCATATAAACACAACAATACTGACATTAGGACTAATCTTAGCAGCCGCAGGAAAATCCGCACAATTCTTCATACACATATGACTACCAAATGCAATAGAAGGCCCAACTCCAGTCTCAGCCCTACTTCACTCCAGCACCATAGTTGTAGCTGGCATCTACCTACTAACCCAAATACACTACCTTATTAAAAACTCCCATATTTCTATAAGCGTCTGCCTATGATTAGGGGCAACTACCAGTCTATACGCCTCAATAACTGCTATCTGTCAAAATGACCTAAAAAAAATTATCGCCATATCAACACTAAGCCAACTAGGCCTAATAATAGTCGCCATTGGACTCAACCAACCAAACCTATCATTCATACACATTTCAACACATGCCTCAACCAAAGCAGCACTATTCTTATGCGCCGGCTCATTCATCCATAACCTACAAAATGAACAGGACATTCGAAAAATAGGCAACATAAAAACTACACTACCAATTACATCAACATGCCTCGTCATCGCTAGCCTAGCCCTAATAGGCATACCATTTTTATCCTGTTTCTACTCTAAAGACCCAATTATCGAAACTACCTACGTATCAAAAATAAACACGTGAATCCTGATCATAGTAATAACAGCAACCGCTATAACATCCGCCTACTCTATACGAATAATATTCTACACCCTAACCAAATATAGTCGAAATAAACCAACCATAACAATCAAAGAAACCACTAATCAAATTAACCCCATCATTCGATTAACTATACTATCAATTTTAGCCGGTACCATACTTTCCATTACTATATCCCAAACAACCTTAGACCCAAACCTCCCAAAAACAATAAAATTAACCCCAATATTAGCCATACTAACAGGAATTTACCTAACTATTGAAATACTAAACAAATCAACTGCCCACACCCCCATACAAAAAAACTCACTATTTATTCTAATAAACCAACTTGCCTTCTTCAAAATCACCCACCGATGAATACCAAAAAACACCTTAAAAACAGGAACCATGATTGCAACCCAACTAATTGATCTGCTATGGCTAGAAAAAACAGGACCAAAAGCCATCACACTAATTAACAAAAACACTGCTAAAATAACCAACCCATTAACCGGGCTCATAAAATTATATTTATCATCCACTGCAATTACCATAGCACTAACCCTATTAATAACACACCTCTGACTAACAACTAACTAAAGCCCCAAAATGCCACCCCCACACCAAATCCAAAACTACAAACAATGTTAATAACAACACTACTCCTAAAATCAAAAAACAACCTCCCCCAAAAGAATACAACAATACTACCCCCCCCCAATCAACAACAACATCACTCAACAAAAAAACACTACCAACTATACCCCCATTAAAAAACCACTTCCACTCCATATACCACCACAAACAAAATAAATACCCTAAAAATCCAGCAACATACAAAAAAACAGACCGATTTCCTCAAGCCTCTGGATACATATCAGACGACATGGCAACCGAATAAACAAACACCACCAATATACCACCTAAATAAACTAACATCAACACCAATGAAACAAAAGTACTACTCAAACCAGCCACAACACCGGCACCAAAAACAGACGCCAAAGCCAATGATACACCCCCAAAATATGGAGAGGGGTTACTAGCTACTCCCCCCATAAAAAATAAAAAAAAACACAACATTAAAAAATACATCATTCTCACCTGGACTAAAACCAGAACCTTCAACACGAAAAACTGATGTTGTTATTCAACTATAAAAACCATGACCATCACACGAAAATCTAACCCAGCTCTAAAAATTATTAATCACTCACTAATTGACCTACCTACCCCAACAAACATCTCAACAGCCTGAAATTTTGGATCACTACTGGGACTCATGCTAGTAACACAAATTACAACCGGACTATTCCTAGCAATACACTACACAGCTGATATCAACCTAGCATTCTCCTCTATTGCACATATCTCCCGAGAAGTAAACTTCGGCTGACTCATACGAAACCTGCATGCTAATGGGGCATCAATATTTTTTATTTGCATCTACCTTCATATCGGACGAGGACTATACTATTCCTCCTATCTGTACAAAGAAACATGAAATATTGGCATTATCCTATTATTCCTAACAATGGCCACCGCATTCTTAGGTTACATCCTACCCTGAGGACAAATATCATTCTGGGGGGCAACAGTAATTACCAACATATTATCTGCAATCCCATACATTGGCAACAACCTAGTAAACTGAATCTGAGGCGGATTCTCAGTAAATAATCCAACACTAGTTCGATTCTTCACACTACACTTCTTAACGCCCTTTTTAATCGCCGGAACCACCATATTACACCTGCTATTCCTACACGAAACAGGCTCAAACAACCCAACAGGACTCTCTTCTAACTCTGACAAAGTATCATTTCACCCATACTTCCCACTAAAAGACTTAACCACTGCAACAATAACCGTAACCCTATTAACACTAATTGCCCTATTTCTCCCCACACTACTAACAGACCCACAAAATTTCTCACCCGCCAACCCACTCTCTACCCCACCTCATATCATGCCAGAATGGTACTTTCTATTTGCCTACACAATCCTACGATCTATTCCAAACAAATTGGGAGGAGTCATAGCCCTACTTATGTCAATTCTAATCCTTATTCTCATACCCCTCCTCCACACTTCTAAACAACGAACAATAAAATTTCGGCCCCTATCACAGCTAATATTTTGAACCATGACAGCAAATATCATAATCTTAACATGAATTGGCAGTCAACCAGTAGAACAGCCACTCACAACAATCGGCCAAATTGCTACCACACTATACTTTCTAATTATTATCATAATTACACCCACACTAGCCCTAATAGAAAACAAAACCCTATAGATAGTCCCAGTAGCTAACACTTTAAAGCATTGGCCTTGTAAACCAAAGACGGGTACAACCCCTGGGTCTAAACACTATCCAAGCTAGGCCTCAACACTATCCAAGCTAGGCCTCAACACTATCCAAGCTAGGCCTCAACACTATCCAAGCTAGGCCTCAACACTATCCAAGCTAGGCCTCAACACTATCCAAGCTAGGCCTCAACACTATCCAAGCTAGGCCTCAACACTATCCAAGCTAGGCCTCAACACTATCCAAGCTAGGCCTCAACACTATCCAAGCTAGGCCTCAACACTATCCAAGCTAGGCCTCAACACTATCCAAGCTAGGCCTCAACACTATCCAAGCTAGGCCTCAACACTATCCAAGCTAGGCCTCAACACCCCCATGACTAGACTTTGTCAAAAAACCTCTCGTAGTGCCGCCTCACCCGAGAAATTTAGTCAAATCTAGCCAACAAACTAATCCTTATAATCTGGTTAAAAAAATCAGAATATCCCCGACATACACAACTAATTTTACACAAATCCATTAAACCAATAAAACAACTACTGACACAAACTCAACCACCACCAACCTACAACACATTTTTTACTCACCCGAAGCTTTACCAACACACCCCCCCACATGAATAAAACACTCCAAAACTCGACCGACCCCTCATATTTTAGCCACTTTTCACTAAAACAAAAAACAAAGAAAACTCGAGATTTAAGATGACCAAGCTAGGCCACACAATTTTCTTCGCAACACACTAGACTAATTTCTAATAAAAAAACTCCCGAGCGCCGCCACGCCCGACCATTGCCACCCAACTCTGATTAACAGCTAGTTGACGACAAAAATAAAATTTTAGTAACTTTTTAGTCATCGCAATTTAACGATAACAGCCTATGTATTAATATAATACATATGTATATAGTACATCTAGTTATTTTCCTCATACATATCATATTATACATATATATTATTAATATTACTAAAGACATATCATGTTAGTTTCACATATATCTATCGACCTCATGGATATCATCTTCCAATCGTGGCCTCTCTTATCACTGAAGCATCTTGATCGTCCAATAGGGGGATTTATTTATCTGGCAACTCACGAGAGATCAGCAACCCGCCATTTTAAGATACGTCGTTACCAGTCTCGTGGCTCTTCACGACACGTTACCGCTAGTCTTGCCCTTTCCAAGGCCTCGGGTTCCTATCTCAGGCACATTCTTGTATTAACACGCATACGGTGGTCTTTCCGAGACCTCTGATTAATGTGTGTGCTACATCTCACCCGTGACCTCGGCATTCCTTGGCACTCCCGGCATCTGGTATTTCTTTTTTTTTTCTCTTCGACTTTCACAACCACATATCGAGCTCTCGACCGATCGCGACTTAGCGGGACCTATTAATGAGATGTATAGGTTACTTTTATATATGTATATGCATTCGTTTAATGCTCGGAAGACATAAAATTTCAAAAAAATCGCCATTTTTAACAGGCTTGTAAGGACCGCAGCACATTTTTTTCAAAAATATTTACTAAATTTGGCTGCAAAGCTAAAAATCCTGCTAAATTTTTAGTGCCCTTTTTGCGCGGAAAAGACCCTTTTCTGCTTTTTTTTAAAACACCCTTTCACTTAAGAATTCGACCGTGAAAAATTCAAAACACCCAAAAATTTACAAGAGGATTTTCGTTTTTTTTCGATTTTTTCGCCAAAAAAAAAATCTGACCTCGTAACTTTTCGTCAACGCATTTTTCAAAAATTGAAAAAAAAAATGCATTTTTTTTTAAAATTTTGGCCATTTTTTTAAAAATTTTGGCCATTTTTTTAAAAATTTTAACATTTTTTTAAAAAAAAAATTTTTTTCCAAAAATTCTTTCAATTAGCAAGAATCTTCTACCGAGTGACACATCACAAAAAATGAAAATTTTCCATTTTTTCTAAAATCACTAACCAATAACTTCTAGATTAGCCAGTAAGTCTACTACTCTCAGTACCTTACTAGATTTTACACATTAAAAGAGGAAATAGGCATCCATCACCGACTCCCAAAGCCGGAATTTTAGTTAAAACTATCTTTTAAAAATTTTAAAATTTCAAAATGACCAAAATTTACACGGCAAGTCTTGGACCGAAATTTTTTATCCATTTTTCAAAACACAATATTTCCCTTGAACGCACCAAATCTTCATTTGTATATATATATATATATACATAAAGATAATATGCAAGATGTTGCATATTATCTTTACATATATATATATATGAATAAATAAATACATATATATATTAATTACACACCAAGTCCAGGACCAAAAACACTTTTTTATGT